ACGCACTTCTAACACCTGTTCCACTTTTGGAAGACCTTGAGTTATATCACCAGATCTTGATTTTTCATATATAAATGTAACTAATGTATCTCCTTCGTAAATGATTTCCCCATAATGTCCATGAACAGTTGCTCCTGGAGTAGCCAAATAAGGCTTAGCTGATCGTATTACCACAGAATCAACTTGAAGAATTAGAACTTGACCCGATTTTAAATGGGGTCCTTTTTTGGCTATACATACATTTTCACAAAGAAACTGCCCAAGACTAACGATTGTAGATGTCTCTTCACAATAATTGTAATGGAGAAAATACCAATTCAAATTTAATGGATTCAAAATGATGTTACTGCAGGAATAGGGATTATAAATTTTACCATTTTCATCCAGTAAATAATATTTAAGTATTTGAAAAATCTGTTTTAAATTATCAAGTTGGAAATAGTTAGTTACCAAGATCTGATTATGGGTTATTAAATGGGAAAATAAATCAAAATTAGAAATTGGAAAGCCTGTTCCTAAGGGGCCCAACAAATTCCTAATTGGAATTCGGGGGTCTTTTTTGATTAATTCTTTTAGAATATTGGGAGATTTTACATCGTTGAATGGGCCTATTCGAGAACAATTGGATGATGACAAAATTATCAAAGACTGAGATTCCTTATTTCGATTCAATAACGTATGAATAGTTCCTTGATTTGGATTAAGGGATTCTTGAATCCTTGCCTTGGAATAGGAATAAATGGAAGAAAATGGATTGACATTAGCGCGATCTGATCCATTCTCAGAGATCAATCCTGAACCCGATAGATCGTTCCTTTTTCCGGTATACGAAATAGGTGACTTTGCTAAGTCGATTCTTAGAAAATCTCTAATCAAACCATTTGTCCTTATTTCAACAAAGGAAGCACAGGCCTTTTCAATCTTTTTGTCTTGGTCCCAATTCAACACTAAACAAGTCCGAACTAATTGAATACTTGTGTCCCAAATTTCAAGAATTGGGTCGTAATAAAGGATATAATTGACAACTCGAAGTTGTAGATTATCACTTTCCTGCAAGAGATCCGGCGGGAAAAGTCTTCCTAAATTTATACCATCCGTTTTTTTATATGGGACTACGGGTTGAACCAAAACAAAATATTTTTTTTCATACCTGGAAAGTTTGATTCGTTGGATATATAGCCAATTTTTTAATTTTTTGTATTCTTTGGAATTTTGTTTTCCCCCTCCTGGTGGTATCAATCGGAATGCCTCATTTGTCTTTCCAGGAAAATGGATATCTCCAGAAAATATTATCAGTTTAATTTTTTCTGCTTTTTTCTTCACTCGGACCAATCCGCCTACCCGACTTCTTCTATTTAAAGTGATTTGTGTATCTACCCCAATAATACTATTGTGCCGTACCATTATGGAAGAAGATTCGGACAAAATGTGGACTTCCATGGGAATAAAAAAAAAGGGATTTACTTCCTTTTGGTATTTTGGCCAAAATACCTTGACTCCTCGATACTCAATCAAATCCTCTTCGTTGACGATTGAATTAAGTTCTCTGGTCTCATATTTAGTAAGTCCCGAGCTCTTTCTGATATAGCGAGGATCATCGAAATAAGCAAGAATACTATTTCTACGGAGAATACCATTTCTGGGGATTTCAATTGAGATACCTGAAGAAGGTATTAGTTGGTTCTCGCCTTCTTGAATTGATTCGAGTGGGATGATGACTCTATTTCTTCGCCTCTTTGCCAATAAATAAGAATTCCCCTCGAGAATGGCCGGATATCTAAGATTACAACGACCAATACATGTCATTCGATTAAGTTCTGAATAATCAGGAATCCTATCTCCTTTTTGATTTTTACCAGAAAAATACGAACTAAAAAATTTGTGTCTCACTTGATTATTAGTTACTGAGGGGTTAGAAATATATCTTCGCTTAACAGAAAGAGAATAAGCGTTCATTTGATCTTGATCCTTGTGGATCGAACAGGGGCCTAGACTGGATTTCCAGGGCTCCCCTAATAATATCCATAAATGACTTGTTTTTGGTAAGAGATGAATATTACCATATGTGAATTCGGGTGCATGGTACACATCGGTATTCCAATGCATTTCACCTTCTGAGTCAGAATAAATATGTTTTCGAACCTTCTCTTTCAAATTCAAAGTGGATGTTCTCGCGCGAATCTCAGCAATGATTTGTTCTGATTCTACATATTGATCGTTTTGAACTAAGAGAAAACTTTTGGGCGGAATACACACATTGTGTATAATATCTTCACTCTCAATAGTTACATACAAGTCTCTAGAACATAGAAAAGCAGGATGTCCATGACGTGTACGTGTCGGATGAACCAAATCCTCATTGAATTTTATTTTTCCATTAGAAGGGGCTCGCACGTGTTCTGCAGTGCCCCCTGTGAATACCCCGCCGGTATGAAAAGTTCTTAATGTTAATTGAGTGCCCGGTTCTCCAATCGATTGACCTGCAATAATACCTACAGCTTCTCCCAATTCGACCAGGTCATCATGAGCTGGACTCCGGCCATAACATAATTGACAAATCCAAGATGTACTCCTACAAGTAAAGGGGGTTCGAATAGAGATGGGTTGTACTCTAAAAGTTATGAATCTATTGACAAGCCCAACCCCAATATCTTGATTTCTAGTAGCAATGCATCGCGAACCTATATATATATGATCTGCTAATACACGCCCAATTAATGTTTGGATAAAAATCCTGTCCGCCATCATTCCATTTCGAGGACTTACAGAAATACCTCGGACGGTGCCACAATCTGTTCGACGTACAACAATGTGTTGAACTACTTCAACAAGTCTGCGCGTGAGATATCCTGCATCTGATGTTCGAATAGCGGTATCCACAACTCCTTTACGGGCTCCGTAGCAAGAAATAATATATTCTGTTAAAGAGAGTCCTTCACGTAAATTGCTTTGAATGGGTAAATCAATCATTTGTCCTTGGGGATCCGACATTAATCCTCTCATACCTACTAATTGATGTACCTGAGAGGCATTTCCTCTGGCTCCCGAAAAAGACATTATATGCACTGGATTAAAAGGATCGGTCATCCGAAAATTCGGATTCATTTCTTGTCGCAAATATTCACTTGTGGCATACCAGATCTCGATCGATTGACGTAATTTTTCTACCGCGTGTACATTCCCATAATGATGGTGTTTTTCTAAAATAAAACTTTGTTGTTCAGCGTCTTGAACTAGCCATCTTTTAGAAGGTATTGTTAAAAGATCATCAATTCCTAATGAAATGGATGCGGCGGTAGCTTGTCGGAAACCCAGAGTCTTTACTTGATCCAGGATATGTGATGTATATCCTATTCCATAGTGATCAATAAATCGACTAATAAGTCGTTTCATGGCAGTTCCGTCTATCACTTTATTGTGAAAGACCTGAGTGGGTCGTTCTGCCATCAGTACCTCCATATTGCGCTGAGTAGAATTTGACAATGGGTTTGAGTCAGTGATTGGAAAACTTCCTTTTATAGATCTTGATTCATGTAGAAATTCCGCAATTCTAGTCCTAGTTAACCCGGTGAGACTCGAATTCCCGCTGGTAGCATAGAATTACAACAGCCCTGCCAAAACCCTTGTATGGCTTCTTCTATTTCTCGATAAAGAGAAATATGACCAAGAGTGGTTCGAATATATATATAAAGAATTTCTTTTTTTATACTTCTTACTATTAGATAGTGTCCATAAATCTCATAATAGGTCCCCAAAGATTCATAGTGAATTTCGATGGGAGTTTCTCTTGCAGCAATAACGCGTTGATCTAGTCGCCACCGCAGCCACAAAGGACTACCTAAATTGATTCGTTTTTGCCGATAAGCTCCAATTGCATCATAGGCATTACAAAAAAAGGGTTCTTTTATTTTTGTATACTTATTATCTTCATTTTGATAGTTTCTGCGATTACATGGATTATACCTATTTACACAAATACCCCGACGATTTCCACTCGTTAAGACATAGAGTCCACTAAGCATATCTTGAGTTGGTGCAGAAATGGGATCTCCAATAGTTGGAGACAAAAGATTCATATGAGAAAACATAAGTAAACGTGCCTCTGCTTGAGCTTCCAAAGATAAAGGCACATGAACAGCCATTTGATCCCCGTCAAAGTCTGCATTGAAGCCCTTACAAACTAATGGATGTAAACAAATAGCACGCCCCTCCACTAAAATAGGGAGGAATGCCTGTATGCCTAATCTATGCAGAGTAGGCGCTCTATTCAACAATACAGGATGGTCATCCAGAATTTCCTGAAGTATTTCCCATACAATCGGTTTTTTTTTCCGAATTTGACTCTTAGCAACTCCGATGTTCGAAGCAATATTTTTTCTAATTAGGTCGCGAATTACAAATGCCTGGAAAAGTTCTATTGCTATTTCCCGAGGCAATCCACATCGATGTAATGAAAGTGAAGGGCCGACGACAATGACTGACCGTCCTGAATAATCAACCCGTTTACCAAGCAGAGTCTCGCGAACTCTTCCTTCTTTGCCTTCAATTACATCTGAAAGCGACTTGTAAACTCTATTATGATCATCCCTCATTGGTTGTCCACAAATTCCATTATCAAGAAGTGCATCCACGGCTTCTTGTAGCAATTTTTCCTGAGATATTATTAATTCTTCTGGCGTAGCTATACTTGTTGTTAATAGATCTGTAAGAGTATTATTCCGATAGATAATTCTTCTATAGATTTCATTAATATCCGAGGTCACTAGTTTATCCTCATCTATATGATAGATTGGTCTCAACTCAGGAGGAAGAACTGGTAATAGACACAAAACCATCCATTTTGGTTCTATATTTGTTCGAATAAAATGCTTAGCCAATTCCATGCGTCTAAGCAAAAAATCTTTTCTTCTTCCAACTTTCCGATCTTCCCATTCATTCCCTGTGGGTTCCTCTTCCTCCAATTCTTTCCATTCTACCAATGAAGAATCTATAATAATTCG